GCTCATATAGCTTAATAAAAGCATAGCACTGAAAATGCTAAAATAGATATTAATATATCTTGTAAGCAAAAGATTTGGTCCTGATCTTATTATTAATTCAAATTATGATTATACATGCAAGCCTCAACACCCCGGTGAGAATTCCCGTTATCGCCAATCAGAAATAATGGAGAAGGTATCAGGCACCAATAGCCCAAGACACCTTGCTAAGCCACACCTATACAGGAAATCAGCAGTAATAAGCATTAAACAATGAGTGTCAACTTGATTCAGCAATAATTTTATAGAGCCGGTAAATCTCGTGCCAGCCACCGCGGTTATACGAAAGACTCAAATTAATATATGCGGCCCAAAGAGCAGTTAAAGAAATTAATTAAGATTAAGAATTATCCAAGCTGTTATACGCAAAAGAAAATCAAAAACCCAACAGATCGCCTTAATAAACTTGAACCTGTCAAAGCTAAGAAACAAACTGGGATTAGATACCCCACTATGCCTAGCCATAAATTTTGGACACACCCGCCAGAGCACTACGAGCTACAGCTTAAAATTCAAAGGACTTGGCGGCACTATATACCACCTAGAGGAGCCTGTTCTGTAATCGATAACCCCCGATAAACCTCACCATCCCTTGCTAATACAGCCTATATACCACCGTCTTCAGCTTACCCTTCAAATGAATAACAGTAAGCGAGAACATTTTAAATAAAAAAGTCAGGTCAAGGTGTAGCACATGAGATGGGAAGAAATGGGCTACATTTTCTTAACAGAAAATACGAAATATTTTATGAAATAAAATATGAAGGCGGATTTAGTAGTAAAAAGAAAAAAGAGTGTTCTTTTTAAATAGGCAATATAGTGCGCACACACCGCCCGTCACCCTCCTCACAACAGTATCTAATTAAATAAAATATACATCTAATAAAGAAGAGGAAAGTCGTAACATGGTAAGTCTACCGGAAGGTGGACTTGGATATCAGAGCATAGCTTAAAACAAAGCATTTTGCTTACACCAAAAATATATCTACATAAGATTACTCTGAATAGAAAATTTAGCCTACCTCCAATGAACTTACAGTATCATCACAAACCATTTATATATGTTAGTACGGGTGACAGAAAGCCTTTTAGCGCAATAAATAAAGTACTGCAAAGGAAAAATGAAATAAAAATGAAATAATTAAAAATATAATGAAGCAAAGATAAAAACCTGTACCTTTTGCATAATGGTCTAGCAAGTCCACCCCAACAAAAAGAATTTTTAGCCGGACTTCCCGAAACCAAACGAGCTATTTTAGAGCAGCAATTAGAGCAAACCCTTCTCTGTGGCAAAAGAGTGGGAAGACTTTAAAATAGAGGTGATAAACCTAACGAGCTTGGACATAGCTGGTTGCTTGAGAATGAATTTAAGTTCAATTAAAAGCAAATATGCCACCCAAAGGATAAATAATGCTTTTATTTTAACCAATTGAGGTACACCTCAACTGGTAAAGGATACAGCCTAAACAAATGAATAATGATTATACTTAATTAGGATACTAGCCCAGTAGGCCCAAAAGCAGCCACCTATAGAAACAGCGTCAAAGCTTTACTAATTTACACCTATTATTTTAATAAAAAATCTAAACTCACTACAGACATCAAGTCAATCTATCTTATAGATAAACTACTACTAGAATTAGTAACAAGAGAAATCTCTATAGTACACGTGTATATCAGAAAGAACTAATCACTGATAATTAACAAATATATTAACATAAACAAGAACTGTAATTTAACCTATTGTTGATCCAACACAGGAGTATAATAATAGACTTAATGCTTGAAAAGGAACTCGGCAAACAATAGATTCGCCTGTTTACCAAAAACATCGCCTCTTGGACAACAAATATAAGAGGTACTGCCTGCCCAGTGACACTTGTTTAACGGCCGCGGTATTATGACCGTGCAAAGGTAGCGTAATCACTTGTCTTTTAAATAAGGACCAGTATGAATGGCAAAACGAAAACTTAACTGTCTCTTCAAGCAAGTCAGTGAAATTGATCTCCCCGTGAAAAAGCGAGGATATTTATATAAGACAAGAAGACCCTATGGAGCTTTAAACCAAAACTAATTGTAAAAATTAAAAATTAAAAAATAATAAAAGTATAAGGTTTTAGGTTGGGGCGACCACGGGGCAAAAAAAATCCCCCGAGATAAAAAATTAAGAAGGACACTTCAAAATAACAATAATATTGATATAATTGACCCAATACTTGATCAACGAACCAAGTTACCCTAGGGATAACAGCGCAATCCTTTCATAGAGTCCCTATCGACGAATGGGTTTACGACCTCGATGTTGGATCAGGACCCCCAAATGGTGCAAAAGTTATTAAAGGTTCGTTTGTTCAACGATTAAAGTCCTACGTGATCTGAGTTCAGACCGGAGTAATCCAGGTCAGTTTCTATCTATAAACAATTTTTTCTAGTACGAAAGGACCGAAAAAATAAGGCCTATAAGAAACTTAAGCCTTTATTAAAACCCTGAACACAATAAAGGGAGGAATAAAACAAGAGTCTAAATAGACTTATTAGAGTGGCAGAGGCCGGTAATTGCAAAAGATCTAAGACCTTTATGCCAGAGGTTCAAATCCCCCCCCTAATTATGAATATAATCTTATGTATAATTAATATTTTTTTATACGTAATCCCAGTACTATTAGCCGTAGCATTCCTAACCCTACTAGAGCGGAAAGTCCTAGGGTATATACAACTTCGTAAAGGCCCGAATATTGTAGGCCCTTCTGGCCTCCTACAACCAATTGCAGACGGATTAAAACTATTTACAAAAGAACCAGTTCGACCAGCAACATCTTCCCAAACATTGTTTATATTAATACCAACAATAGCCCTCGCCCTATCCCTATTAATCTGAATCCCTCTTCCACTTCCTAATACACTCTCAAATCTTAATCTAGGAATTCTATTTATAATTGCTCTATCTAGCCTGGCTGTTTATTCTATCTTAGGCTCAGGATGAGCATCAAACTCAAAATATGCCCTTATTGGCGCACTTCGAGCAGTAGCCCAGACCATCTCATATGAAGTGACCTTGGGCCTGATTTTATTATGTCTAGCCTTAATAACTGGGGGCTTTATACTAATAAACTTTAATACAACACAGGAATACTTATGATTTATTGTACCAACATGACCCATGGCTGGCATATGATTCATCTCCACCCTAGCTGAAACGAACCGAGCACCTTTCGACTTAACAGAGGGGGAGTCCGAGCTAGTATCCGGATTTAATGTTGAATATGCAGGCGGACCATTTGCCCTTTTCTTCCTAGCAGAATACGCGAACATTCTAATAATAAATATATTATCAACAATTCTATTTCTAGGAACCACTTTTTATCATCTACAACCAGAACTATCAACAATGAATATTATTATTAAAACCTCTATTTTAACAATTATATTCTTATGGGTACGCGCCTCATATCCACGCTTTCGATACGACCAGCTAATACACCTAGTATGAAAGAATTTTTTACCCATTATAATCTCAACTACTATATTACACCTTTCACTTCCAATTATAATAATCGGCCTACCAAGATAATTGGACATGTGCCCGAAAACTAGGGCTCACCTTGATAGGGTGACTTATAGAGGTTTAAACCCTCTCATTTCCTAAAAAGATAGGACTTGAACCTACCCAATGAAGATCAAAACTTCAAGTGCATCCAATACACCACTTTTTAAGTAAAATAAGCTAAATAAGCTTTTGGGCCCATACCCCAAAAATGTTGGTTAATCCCCTCTTTTACTAATGAACCCATATGCTACGTCAATATTAATATTTAGTCTTTCAACCGGCACAATTATTACCCTAACCAGCACTCATTGATTCTTGGCCTGAATCGGACTTGAAATAAATACATTAGCGATAGTACCACTAATATCTAAAATACATCACCCCCGGGCAACAGAGGCAGCTACAAAATATTTCCTAACTCAAGCTATGGCCTCAGCCCTACTCTTATTTGCGACAACAACAAATGCCTGGTATACCGGAGAATGAACAATTATTAATATAAATATAATAATTCCAACATTACTATTAACAACAGCATTAATAATTAAATTAGCTGTAGCCCCATTTCACCTTTGACTGCCAGATGTTATTCAAGGCTCAGACCTGACAGTTTGCTTAATCTTATCAACTTGACAAAAGCTAGCCCCAATAGCCCTATTAATTCAAATTAGCGCAGAATTAGACTCTACTATATTGACACTAATAGGCATCTTATCAATTATCATCGGGGGGTGGGGAGGACTAAACCAACCACAATTACGAAAAATTATAGCATACTCTTCTATCGCACACCTCGGATGAATAATTTTAGTACTAACATATTCACCTCATCTCACACTACTAAACTTAGCAGTGTATCTAACCATCACCTCATCCATATTCCTAATAATGATGGATATATCTTCAACTAACATCAATAAAGCATCTATCTCCTGAGTTAAAAACCTACCCCTTACAACAATAATAATGATTGTACTAATATCACTAAGCGGACTTCCACCAATGTCAGGGTTTTTGCCAAAATGACTTATTATTGAAGAAATTGTAAAACAAAATATGACCCCCATTGCCACAATTGCAGCCATTTCTACCCTACTTAGTCTATTTTTTTACCTACGTCTTTCATATGTAATTTCACTTACCACTCCCCCCACATTAATCAACTCTAAAATAACATGACGATTAAAAGTCAACCCAATCCAAACAACATCAACCACAATAATTATTTCAATTATACTATTACCAATCACACCCACAATTTTTAACCTGTTCTAAGAATTTAGGATAATTAAACCAAGGACCTTCAAAGTCCTAAACAGAAGTTTAAACCTTCTAATTCTTGATATAGGACCTGCAAGACTTTATTCCACATCTTCTGAATGCAACCCAGACACTTTAATTAAGCTAAAACCCTCCTAGATTAGTAGGCTTTTATCCTACTACCTTTTAGTTAACAGCTAAATACCTAATATCAGGCTTTAATCTACTTCTCCCGCTGTTGGGGGGGAAGCGGGAGAAGCTCCGGTAGAAGTCATTCTGCTCTTTAAAATTTGCAATTTTATGTGCTGTACACCACGAAACTTGGCAAGAAAAGGACTACACCTTTATAATTGAGGCTACAACTCAGCACCTACTTCGGCCATCTTACCTATGATAGTTACGCGATGACTTTTTTCAACAAACCACAAAGATATCGGCACCCTTTACCTAATGTTTGGTGCCTGAGCCGGCATGGTAGGCACGGCCTTAAGCCTCCTAATTCGGGCGGAATTAAGCCAGCCCGGAGCCCTACTTGGAGATGATCAAATTTATAATGTTATTGTTACTGCCCACGCCTTCGTAATGATCTTTTTCATAGTGATACCCATTATAATTGGAGGCTTCGGCAACTGACTTCTTCCGCTTATAATTGGCGCCCCAGACATGGCCTTCCCACGTATAAATAATATAAGTTTTTGACTTTTACCCCCATCCTTTCTGTTATTACTTGCTTCCTCTGGGGTCGAAGCCGGGGCCGGCACAGGCTGAACAGTATATCCCCCACTAGCAGGAAACCTGGCCCACGCCGGAGCATCCGTAGATTTAACTATTTTTTCACTGCACCTGGCCGGAGTATCATCTATCTTGGGGGCAATTAACTTCATCACTACCTCTATTAACATAAAACCCCCCGCAATATCACAATACCAAACCCCATTATTTGTCTGATCTGTCCTTATTACTGCTATCCTGCTACTACTCTCTCTTCCTGTCCTAGCAGCCGGTATTACCATACTATTAACAGACCGGAACCTAAACACCACATTTTTTGATCCCGCAGGGGGAGGAGACCCAGTACTTTATCAACATCTATTTTGATTTTTTGGCCACCCAGAAGTATATATTCTTATTCTTCCCGGGTTCGGCATAATCTCACACATCGTCACATATTATTCAACCAAACAAGAACCATTTGGATATATAGGCATAGTCTGGGCAATAATATCAATTGGCCTTCTCGGATTTATTGTATGGGCCCACCACATATTCACAGTCGACCTAAATGTTGACACACGAGCCTATTTTACCTCAGCAACAATAATTATTGCAATCCCAACTGGAGTGAAAGTATTTAGCTGACTGGCAACAATACATGGCGGCACCATTAAATGAGAAGCAGCCATACTATGAGCACTAGGGTTTATTTTTCTATTTACTGTCGGAGGACTTACAGGAATTGTATTAGCCAACTCCTCACTAGACATTGTATTGCATGATACCTACTATGTAGTAGCACACTTCCACTATGTCTTATCCATGGGAGCCGTATTTGCTATTATGGGGGGATTTGTACACTGGTTTCCACTATTTTCAGGATATACTCTAAATTCAACGTGGACAAAAATTCATTTTGGTATTATATTTATTGGGGTAAACCTAACCTTTTTTCCACAACACTTCCTAGGACTAGCAGGAATGCCCCGACGATATTCAGACTACCCTGATGCCTATGTCCTATGGAATACCCTATCATCAATTGGATCATTAATTTCACTAGTAGCTGTAATTATAATAGTATTTATTGTTTGAGAAGCATTCTCGGCCAAACGAGAAGTAGAAGCTACAGAATTAAATTCAACAAATATTGAATGATTACACGGATGCCCTCCACCTTACCACACCTTTGAAGAACCATCCTATGTACAAACACGACTATAGTACAAGGAAGGAAGGAATTGAACCCCCGTTTTTTAATTTCAAGTTAAATACATAGCCAATCTGCCACTTCCTTAAGATGTTAGTAAAACCATTATAAGGCCTTGTCGTGACCTAGTTACTAGATTATTCTTGTACATCTTATATGGCATACCCATCACAACTAGGCTTTCAAGATGCAGCCTCACCAATTATAGAAGAACTTTTACATTTCCACGACCACGCTCTTATAGCAGTATTTTTAATTAGTACTATAGTATTATATATTATTACAATCATAATAACAACAAAACTAATAAACACTAATGCAATAGACGCCCAAGAAATTGAGATAGTCTGAACAATTATACCGGCCATTATCCTCATTATTATTGCCCTACCATCACTGCGTATCCTTTACTTAATGGATGAAATCGACGACCCACATCTTACAGTAAAAGCAATTGGACACCAATGATATTGAAGTTATGAATTTACAAACTATGAAAATTTAATATTTGATTCATATATGGTACCAACACAAGACTTATCAAACGGACAATTTCGACTTCTAGAAGTAGACAACCGAATAGTTGTACCCATAGAGTCACCGATCCGAATATTAATTTCTGCTGAAGATGTACTACACTCATGAACAATTCCATCAATAGGCATTAAAACAGATGCCATCCCAGGACGGTTAAACCAAACAACTTTTATTGCACCCCGCCCAGGGGTCTTTTATGGACAATGTTCTGAAATCTGTGGAGCTAATCACAGCTTTATGCCTATTGTAGTAGAAACAACCCCCCTAAACTATTTTCAAAGCTGATCTTCTTCTATATTAGAATCCTCATTAAGAAGCTTCACGGATAAGCACCAGCCTTTTAAGCTGTAACAAGGTGACTTCCAATCACCCTTAATGATATGCCTCAACTTAACCCAAACCCATGACTACTCTTCTTTATTGTATCTTGATTAGTTTATCTAACTATTCTAACACCAAAAATAAATAACCTAAAAATGTTAAATGAGCCAACAATAAAAAATATTAATATAAATATAACACAACACTGAAACTGACCATGAACTTAAGTTTTTTTGATCAATTCGCAAGCCCAACACTCATAGGCATGCCTCTCTTTGTTATATCCTTAGTATTTCCAATCTTACTGCTTCCACCACAAATTAAGCAATGAGTTGGGGGTCGAACACAATCACTACAAATCTGATTTTTTAATAATATTACAAAACAACTGATATCCCCCCTAAACATGCCGGGCCATAAATGATCTTTAATTTTTATAGCCCTAATTGTTCTTCTTATAACCATCAACCTGTTAGGTTTACTTCCATATACTTTTACACCAACAACTCAACTATCAATAAACCTAGGACTAGCCATTCCCCTATGACTGTCTACTGTACTTATCGGCATCCGCAATCAACCTACCTCCTCCCTGGGCCACCTCCTACCAGAGGGGACCCCAATCTTACTCATCCCAACACTCATTATAATTGAAACTATTAGCTTATTTATTCGACCTCTGGCACTAGGCGTCCGACTAACAGCAAACTTGNCAGCCGGCCACCTGTTGATCCAACTAATCTCAACCGCAGTTTTTGTGTTACTTCCAATAATACCCACAATCGCTATTATTACAATAACAGTACTACTCCTACTCACCCTGCTAGAAATCGCCGTGGCAGTAATTCAAGCCTATGTCTTTGTACTATTATTAAGCCTATATTTACAAGAAAATGTATAATGGCACACCAAGCTCACGCCTTCCATATAGTAGACCCTAGCCCATGACCCCTTACTGGGGCAATTGCAGCCTTATTATTAACATCTGGCCTAGCAATATGATTTCATCTTGGGATAATAGCTCTTATTTACGCAGGACTAATTCTCATACTACTAACGATAATTCAATGATGACGAGATGTTGTACGAGAAAGTACCTTTCAAGGTCACCACACAATTCCAGTTCANAAAGGACTTCGATATGGCATAATCTTATTTATTACATCTGAAGTCCTGTTTTTTTTTGGCTTCTTTTGGGCTTTTTATAACTCAAGCCTCGCACCTACCCCAGAACTAGGAGAATCTTGACCCCCAACAGGTATCACTCCCTTGGACCCATTTGAAGTACCCCTCCTTAATACGGCAGTCCTTTTAGCATCTGGCGTCACAGTAACATGAACACATCACAGTATTATAGAGGGAGATTGGAAAGAGGCCGCTCAATCACTATTCTTGACTGTTATCCTCGGCCTATACTTTACAGCACTACAGGCCATGGAATATTATGAAGCCCCATTTGCAATCGCAGACGGCGTATACGGCTCAACCTTCTTTGTAGCAACAGGCTTCCACGGACTCCANGTAATTATTGGATCCTTATTTCTTCTTGTATGCCTGCTTCGTCAAATTAATTTCCACTTTACCTCTACCCATCATTTTGGGTTCGAAGCCGCTGCCTGATATTGACATTTTGTTGATGTAGTCTGACTATTTTTATTTGTTTCAATCTATTGATGAGGATCCTGTCTCTTTAGTATAAAATATAAATAACTTCCAATTATTAGATCTTAGTAATTCTAAGAAGAGACAATGAACTTAATCCTAACAATACTTATTACCTCTGTACTCCTATCAATTTTATTAATTATTATTGGATTTTGACTGCCAATTAGTACACCAGACTACGAAAAGCTCTCCCCCTACGAATGCGGATTTGATCCCCTGGGCTCAGCACGCCTACCCTTCTCAATCCGATTCTTTCTAGTGGCAATCTTATTCCTGCTATTTGACCTAGAGATTGCTCTATTATTACCAACACCCTGAGCAACACAAGAAAACCCAACAACCATAGTTATCTGATCAATTACCATCCTACTTTTATTAACTGCCGGACTCATATATGAATGGGCACAAGGGGGCCTTGAATGAGCAGAATAAGTACTTAGTCTAAAAAGACAACTGATTTCGACTCAGTTAATTCTGGCCAAACCCAGAAGTATTTTATGTCCCCAACACTATTTACACTTTATTTGACTTTCCTGCTCAGCATCTCAGGATTAGTGCTCCACCGAACACACCTACTATCGGCCCTACTATGCCTAGAGGGAATAATACTGGCATTATTTCTAATAATGTCTTTATGAACAAAACAACTAGAAACAACATCATACTTCTCCTTATTAATATTTATATTAACATTTTCTGCCTGTGAAGCAAGCACAGGACTATCTTTAATGGTTGCAACCACGCGTACACACGGTACAGACCACCTTAAAAATCTTAACCTATTACAATGCTAAAAATTATTATCCCAACAGCAATATTAATTCCCATAATTTGACTTTCACCAATAAAATGAATGTGATTCAATACTATTAATAATAGCCTATTTATTTCTACAATTAGCCTAAACCTACTATTAATACCATCAGAACTCATTATTATAACAAATAAATATATAGGACTGGATCAAATCTCTTCACCACTACTCGTCTTAACATGTTGACTCCTACCACTAATAATTCTAGCTAGCCAAAACCACCTTAAAATAAACCCTCATAATCGCCAACAAATATATGTTTCCATGCTTGTAATTCTTCAATTTATACTCATTATAGCTTTCTCGTCAACAGAATTAGTTTTGTTTTATATTACATTTGAAGCTACCCTAATCCCAACCCTAATTGTCATTACCCGGTGGGGAAATCAGACCGAACGCCTGAGCGCCGGAACATATTTTTTATTCTATACCCTAGCAGGCTCACTTCCCCTACTAATCTCCCTTCTCCTTCTATCATGCAATATATATTCACTGTCAATAACCTTGCTAGCAACCTCCCAAGAAATATTTATAATGACAACTACAAACAAACTTCTGTGATTTGGCTGCCTAACAGCATTCATAGTTAAAATGCCACTCTACGGAGCTCACCTATGACTACCTAAAGCTCATGTCGAAGCCCCTGTAGCCGGATCCATAATCTTAGCCGCCGTTTTATTAAAACTTGGCGGCTACGGAATCATTCGCGTAACCATAATATTTACCCCCCTAGTAGAACTCTCCTATCCTTTTATTATCTTAGCCTTATGAGGTATTTTAATAACAGGATTAATCTGCACCCGCCAAACCGACCTAAAATCTCTAATTGCCTACTCATCAGTCAGCCATATGGGATTAGTAGTAGCCTCAGCCTTGATTCAAACGCCATGAAGCTTTACAGGAGCAATTATACTAATAATTTCACACGGACTTATCTCCTCGGCCCTATTTTGTCTGGCAAATACAAACTATGAACGAACCCATAGCCGAACTATACTTCTTGCCCGTGGATCCCAAGCCGTCCTACCACTTCTGACAACCTGATGACTAATCTCAAATTTATCAAACATGGCCCTCCCCCCAACCACTAATTTATGAGGGGAATTAATAATTATAATTGCACTTTATAACTGATCGCCCTGAACAATTATATTAACAGGACTGGGGACACTAGTAACAGCCACATATACACTACATATATTCCTAGTAACTCAACGAGGACAACTACCAAACCATTTAAAATTCTCCCCCCCAACCTTCTCCCGAGAACACTGCTTGATAACCCTCCACCTATTACCCATGCTATTACTGATGCTAAAACCAGAGATTATCTCAGGGGAATTTTCATGTGTATATAATTTAAATAAAATACTAGACTGTGAATCTAGAAATGAAAGTTAAACCCTTTCTGTAAACCGAGAAGAATTAAGAAATGTAGAAACTGCTAATTATCTAACCCGTGGTTAAACTCCACGATCTACTCACTTTTAAAGGATAATAGTTAACCGCTGGTCTTAGGAACCAAAACTCTTGGTGCAACTCCAAGTAAAAGAAATGGACTTCATACTAATTTTTAATTCTTCAATTATTTTATCCCTAATTTTATTGTTATTGCCCCTAATAACTAATACCCTAATTAAACAAAAGACCTGACACATCATAGTAAAAACAACAGTAAAACTCTCCTTCATCATCAGCACACTCCCGCTAATAATTTTTATTGAACAAGGAGTGGAGTCAACAATCACCACTTTTAATTTTATAGCCTCATACAACTTTAATATCTCCTCAAGCATTAAACTAGACCAATATTCTACAATATTTTTACCTATCGCCCTATTTGTTACATGGGCAATTTTAGAATTTGCTATCTGGTATATACACTCAGACCCAATAATTGACCAATTTTTTAAATACCTCTTATTATTCTTGATTGCAATAATAATTCTTGTTACAGCAAATAATCTATTTCAACTATTTATTGGTTGAGAAGGCGTCGGCATCATATCCTTCCTTTTAATTGGGTGGTGACACGCCCGAGCCGATGCTAACACCGCCGCAATACAGGCAGTAATTTATAATCGGGTGGGAGATATTGGATTAATTATTACCATTGTCTGAATCGCAACTAACATTAACTCACTAGAAATTCAACAAATACTCTTATTAATAAACAAAAATGAATCCCTCATTCCTCTAATAGGCTTAATTCTAGCCGCTACTGGAAAATCCGCACAATTTGGCCTTCACCCCTGACTTCCTGCTGCTATAGAAGGCCCAACCCCTGTCTCAGCTTTACTACACTCAAGCACGATGGTCGTCGCCGGCATTTTTTTACTAATTCGATTTCACCCACTAATAGAACAAAACCCAAACTCATTAATAATCTGCCTCTGTCTTGGAGCACTCACCACCCTGTTTACAGCCGCATGCGCACTAACACAAAATGATATCAAAAAAATTGTAGCCTTTTCCACATCCAGCCAGCTTGGCTTAATAATAGTCACAATTGGACTAAACCAACCACAACTGGCATTCTTTCATATCTGCACACACGCATTCTTTAAAGCAATATTATTTTTATGCTCTGGATCAATCATCCACAGCCTTAATGACGAACAAGATATTCGAAAAATAGGAGGATTACAAAAATCCCTGCCAGTAACCACATCCTGCCTTACAATTGGCAGCCTAGCTTTAACAGGAACCCCCTTTCTGTCCGGATTTTTTTCTAAAGACGCCATCATTGAAGCAATAAATACCTCAAACCTTAACTGTTGATCTCTAATTTTAACTCTTATCGCAACATCATTTACAGCTATTTATAGCTTTCGAATTATATTCTTTGCATCAATAAATAGCCCACGATCAATATCATTTAGCCCTATTAACGAAAATAACAAACTCGTAATTAACCCAATCAAACGGCTAGCCTGAGGTAGCATAATTACCGGACTTTTAATCATCATGAACATACCACCAATAAAACCACAAGTTATAACCATACCCACCACACTTAAGATCTTAGCTCTAATTATTACCTTCACAGGACTTCTCACAGCAATTGATATGACAAAATTAACTTCCAACTTAATTTATAACACAAAACTACACACCTTTTACAATCTACTAGCATTTTTCCCCCACACTATTCATCGACTATTCCCAAAATCCAAAATACTTGTAGGACAAAACTTAGCAACAATTACTACCGATATGACCTGATATGAAAAATCAGGCCCAAAAGGAACATCAAACCAACAACTGCCACTTATCAAAACCACCACAACTGTACAAACAGGACTAATTAAGACCTATATAATAATATTTCTAGTAACAACAATCATGATAATTTTATTATCTTACAGCACGTAAAGACCCACATGAAACCCCTCGAGTAACCTCTAATACTACAAACAGAGTTAAAAGAAGCGCTCACCCGGATATGATTAAAAAATATTTACCAAACACATATATTTGCCCTACCCCACTACAATCATCAACTATATTATTAAATCCCACATTATTACAAGAAAATAAACTCTCAAATTCATACCCAACATCAATAAATAAACAACATACAACAATACCGGCAATATATATTACTGCGTATATTAAAACCGATCAATTTCCCCAAGCCTCAGGATAAGGCTCTGCAGCCAAAGAAGCTGAATAAGCAAAAACAACTATTATACCCCCCAAATAAATTAACAATAAAATTAAAGATAGAAAAGAGATACCTAAATCAACTAAAACCCAACACCCAAACACCGCACCTAATACTAAGCCAAAAGCCGCATAATAGGGAGAAGGATTAGAAGCAACAGCAATTATCCCAACTACTAAACCAATCAAGGCCATAAAACTTATATAAATCATTATTTTTATATGGACTTTATCCATAGCCTTTGACTTGAAAAACCAATGTTGTATTCAACTATAAAAACAATGGCCCACATCATACGCAAAACTCACCCACTACTTAAAGTAGTCAATAATTCTTTCATTGACCTTCCAACTCCATCCAATCTGTCATATCTATGAAACTTTGGATCATTATTAGGAACTTGCCTGATTGTACAAATCTTAACTGGCCTATTTCTAGCCATACACTACACTGCGGATACACATTCCGCATTCTCATCTGTGGCCCACATCTGCCGAGACGTTAATTTCGGGTGAATAACCCGGAATATTCATGCCAACGGCGCTTCATTATTCTTCATTTGTATATACTTACACATTGGACGCGGGATCTACTACGGCTCGTACATTTACAAAGAGACCTGAAATATTGGTGTAATTCTCTTCTTCCTTGTCATAGCAACAGCATTCGTGGGATATGTTTTACCGTGAGGACAAATATCATTCTGAGGGGCAACTGTAATCACCAACCTCTTATCAGCAATCCCATATATAGGAGATACCTTAGTACAATGGATCTGAGGCGGCTTCTCAGTAGATAAAGCCACCCTAACACGATTCTTTGCCTTCCACTTTATCTTGCCATTTATTATTGTTGGGGCCAGCGTTGTACATCTGATATTTCTCCACGAGACGGGCTCAAATAACCCAACAGGACTTAATTCGGGCCCAGATAAAATTCCATTCCACCCATTCTTCTCCTACAAAGACCTGCTAGGACTTTTAGTACTATTAATGATTTTAATATTTATCTCACTTCTCTCACCAAACCTACTAGGAGACCCAGAAAACTTTACCCCAGCAAACCCGCTAGTCACCCCACCCCACATCCAACCAGAATGATATTTTTTATTTGCTTATGCAATCCTACGCTCAATTCCAAATAAATTAGGAGGAGTTGTAGCCTTACTAATATCAATCTTAGTTTTAATCGTAATTCCAATACTTCATACCTCTAATCAACGAAGCCTACTCTTTCGTCCAACAACACAGATACTATTTTGGTCCCTGATTGCCAATACACTAGTACTCACATGAATTGGAGGCCAACCTGTAGAACCTCCATTCATTGAAATCGGACAAGTCGCCTCGTTCTTATACTTCATACTATTCCTTTTATTACTGCCTCTTATAGGAATAATAGAAAATAAACTTTTAAAGTGATGCTGATGAAGTTTTAAATATCGGTCTTGTAAACCGAAGAAGGGAAATTATAACCCCATCAACTTACCGGCCTCTGCCACACTAATAGCACATATATTTATAAATTAAACTCAACAGTAAGTCATACACCGACCTCTGCCACAAATAAACACACACTTATAAACAAACTAACAATAAATTTTACACCGGCCTTTGCCACGCAAATTAAAGAGACTCAGAAAACTGCAAAATAAATACCCGTCTACCCCCATCAAGCAAGAAAGACTTCCACTTCCACCCTCGACACCCAAGGCCGAAATTCAAATTAAACTATAGCTTGTATAAGACATACACAGTCCCACCTCATAAAATTAAGAGATAGTAAGAGACTTGGGGGGGGGGGGGGGGGGGGAACAGACAAAGCAAATTCAACCCACACCCACCCACCACCTCAGTTGACAACAGCAATAATAAACATCAAATAATGTACATATATATACATATGTAATAGGGCATTAATTTAATTGTCATATAAATCTGCTTTAGTAATATTAATTATGATGTCCTACATCTTATAATTGGGCTAATATATAATGTATATATATATATACATATGTATAATAGGGCATTAACCTATTTACCATACGAATCTGCTTTAGTAATATAAAACAAAATTTTACCTGTATTATATAACAACACTAATATAAAAAATAATTAGTTATACATGTTAATATATATACATATGTATAATAGGGCATTAACCTATTTACCATACGAATCTGCTTCCGTAATATTATATTATTAGTTTTATTATACTACATTAGTACCTTACTTAACGACTACTAACTAGGGCGATGTACCCGGCGCACTACATAGAACGGAAATTACTTAATTTTCACATGAATTTGCTTAGATACTACTCCCCTTAGTTTCACTCCGGGGCGAGAGATCAGCAACCCGCCCTCCCGGATACCTCCCCAGATTTGCGGNCTTACCTGTGGGGGTGTCTATCGATTATCTTCAAAGGCATTTGGTTTGAATCTAAGATCATACGGGAAGGGGGCGACTGTGCCTCGTACCTATCCGGCATATGGTATATGCCTATTAATACTAGATGGCCCAGGACCCGCATAACTGAACTAGACGGCATTCAACCTTTTTTTTTTTGGACCTTCAACCCGCATCCTCCGATACCTGGTAATCAAAGATCTAAAGCTGAACACACCTTGCATACACTCTCACAGCGTCACACCAGGAACCTATAGCGTAATATTGCTCCATGTTATATTGACATATTTTTACCTCTCCAAAATCTGATTCCACTTTCCACTTTCACCTCTTTTTCGGCTTCTCAGCTTTTTTTTTTTAAAAATTTTCAACCCTCTAAAAAAACCACTTTTTTACCCAAAATTTTTTGGCCTATGAATATAAAATTTTTTTAAAGAATACCCCCCCTACCCCCATGTAGCGATTTTAATCTAATCAATACCCATTATCTCCTAGTTACCCCCCGAACTAACAAACCTAAATAATCACGACATGAAACAACACTATACTAAATCTTCCACTACAGGAAATAACTAAGTAACAAAATTTATTATACTTAAAAATATTTATTTTATTATACCAAAAGACTAAATAAATATTTATACAACATCCTTATCCTTGCAACACTAAACTACAAATATTAATTTTACCTACGAGCACACCCTTAATAATTTATAAAATATATAACGTGTAAATATTATTCACTTTGAAAGATGCTAAAAACGCCATATAAATATTAATAAAATTTATTACATTTATAATGTTTTTACACTAAAATACTTTTATTGTCCCTCAATACCAGAAAGGCTGGATAAATATTTTTATAGTACTCTTATCCGCACGGCACTGAAAAGACCGTACAAATATTAATTTTACCTACGAGCACACCCTTAATAATTTATAAAATATATAGTGTGTAAATATTACTCACTTTAAAAGATGCTAAAAACTCCATATAAATATTAATAAAATTTATTACATTTATAGTGTTTTTAAGCACTAAAAATACTTTTATTGTCCCCCCGATACCAGAAAGACTGAATAAATATTTTTATAGTACTCTTATCCGCGCGGCACTGAAAAGACCGTACAAATATTAATTTTATCTACGAGCACGCCCTTAATAATTTATAAAATATATAGTGTGTAAATATTACTCACTTTAAAAGATGCTAAAAACGCCATATAAATATTAATAAAATTTATTACATTTATAATGTTTTTAAGCACTAAAAATACTTTTATTGTCCCCCCGATACCAGAAAGACTGAATAAATATTTTTATAGTACTCTTATCCGCGCGGCACTGAAAAGACCGTACAAATATTAATTTTATCTACGAGCACGCCCTTAATAATTTATAAAATATATAGTGTGTAAATATTACTCACTTTAAAAGATGCTAAAAACGCCATATAAATATTAATAAAATTTATTACATTTATAATGTTTTTAATCACTAAAAATATTTATTGTCCCCCCCGATACCAGAAAGACTGGATAAATATTTTTATAGTACTCTTATCCGCACGGCACTGAAAAGACCGTACAAATATTAATTTTAGCTACGAGCACGCCCTTAATAATTTATAAAATATATAGTGTGTAAATATTACTCACTTTAAAAGATGCTAAAAACGCCATATAAATATTAATAAAATTTATTACATTTATAATGTTTTTAGCACTAAAAATACTTTTATTGTCCCCCCGATACCAGAAAGACTGGATAAATATTTTTATAGTACTCTTATCCGCGCGGCACTGAAAAGACCGTACAAATATTAATTTTATCTACGAGCACGCCCTTAATAATTTATAAAATATATAGTGTGTAAATATTACTCACTTTAAAAGATGCTAAAAACGCCATATAAATATTAATAAAATTTATTACATTTATAATGTTTTTAATCACTAAAAATACTTTTATTGTCCCCCGATACCAGAAAGGCTGGATAAATATTTTTATATTACTCTTATCCGCACGGCACTGAAAAGACCGTACAAATATTAATTTTACCTACGAGCACACCCTTAATAATTTATAAAATATATAGCATGTAAATATTATTCACTTTGAAAGATGCTAAAAGCGCCATATAAATATTAATAAAATTTATTACATTTATAATGTTTTTAAACACTAAAATACTTTTATTGTCCCTCAATACCAGAAAGGCTGGATAAATATTTTTATAGTACTCTTATCCGCACAGCACTGAAAAGACCGTACAAATATTAATTTTACCTACGAGCACACCCTTAATAATTTATAAAATATATAGCATGTAAATATTATTCACTTTGAAAGATGCTAAAAGCGCCATATAAATATTAATAAAATTTATTACATTTATAATGTTTTTAATCACTAAAAATACTTTTATTGTCCCCCAATACCAGAAAGACTGGATAAATATTTTTACAGCACCCCTATCCGCGCGGCACTGAAAAGACCGTACAAATATTAATTTTACCTACGAGCACACCCTTAATAATTTATAAAATATATAGCGTGTAAATATTATTCACTTTGAAAGATGCTAAAAACGCCATATAAATATTAATAAAATTTATTACATTTATAATGTTTTTAAACACTAAAATACTTTTATTGTCCCTCAATACCAGAAAGGCTGGATAAATATTTTTATAGTACTCTTATCCGCACGGCACTGAAAAGACCGTACAAATATTAATTTTACCTACGAGCACACCCTTAATAATTTATAAAATATATAGCATGTAAATATTATTCACTTTGAAAGATGCTAAAAGCGCCATATAAATATTAATAAAACTTATTACATTTATAATGTTTTTAAACACTAAAATACTTTTATTGTCCCTCAATACCAGAAAGGCTGGATAAATATTTTTATAGTACTCTTATCCGCACAGCACTGAAAAGACCGTACAAATATTAATCTTACCTACGAGCACACCCTTAATAATTTATAAAATATATAGCATGTAAATATTATTCACTTTGAAAGATACTAAAAACGCCATATAAATATTAATAAAATTTATTACATTTATAATGTTTTTAAGCACTAAAAATACTTTTATTGTCCCCAATACCAGAAAGACTGGATAAATATTTTTATAGTACTCTTATCCGCGCGGCACTGAAAAGACCGTACAAATATTAATTTTATCTACGAGCACGCCCTTAATAATTATAAAATATAGTGTGTAAATATTACTCACTTTAAAAGATGCTAAAAACGCCATATAAATATTAATAAAATTTATTACATTTATAATGTTTTTAACACTAAAAATACTTTTATTGTCCCCCCGATACCAGAAAGACTGGATAAATATTTTTATAGTACTCTTATCCGCACGGCACTGAAAAGGCCGTACAAATATTAATTTTACCTACGAGTACACCCTTAATAATTTATAAAATATATAGTGTGTAAATATTATTCACTTTAAAAGATGCTAAAAACGCCATATAAATATTAATAAAATTTATTACATTTATAATTTTTATTGTCAAGGCAAATAAATATACGGTATTCTTACCCTACGGGGCACTAAAAGTATCGTATTT